AGTATGAGTATTGAATATTTCCTTTCAATTCTATATTCTATTTTTTCTATAGTCATATTCATTATGACTAGCTAATAGGAATCGCTAATAATGCAAATATAAGTATATAATTAATAGCTAAGACAATAGTTTATTGAATCCCTATGCAGGTAGAATTTATCTTATGTGAGCCTGCTTAGCTCAGAGGTTAGAGCATCGCATTTGTAATGCGACGGTCATCGGTTCGATTCCGATAGCCGGCTTTTCTCTATTTATTTTCTTCGAGTTTTTACATGATTGAAAATGCCCTTTTGAAATCCGAAATCAAATAATATTGAAAAATAGATTTTTTATCTTATAGGAACTTACAATTATGCTATGAAAAGAATCCCTTTTATCTATTTTTTATCTATATAGAATCTTTATATAGAATATATATATAGAATATATATAGAATATATATATATAGAATAGAAAGGTCTGGATATTTATTCATCTAATTATTCTTTAGAGTACAAGTACACTACTTCCGTAAACTTCGCTTCATTTATCATTTAGTTCAGTTTTAGTTTAGGTTTATTATGTAAAATGAAATTTCATCAATAAGAATTCAATATAAATAAGAATAAGGAGTCTTTATGTCGCGTTACCGGGGACCTCGTTTCAAAAAAATACGCCGCCTGGGAGCTTTACCGGGACTAACTAATAAAAGGCCTAGAGCCGGAAGTGATCTTAGAAACCAATCACGTTCCGGTAAAAAATCTCAATATCGTATTCGTCTAGAAGAAAAACAAAAGTTGCGTTTTCATTATGGTCTTACAGAACGACAATTACTTAAATACGTTCGTATCGCCGGCAAAGCCAAGGGGTCAACAGGTCAAGTTTTACTCCAATTACTTGAAATGCGCTTGGATAACATCCTTTTTCGATTGGGTATGGCTCCGACTATTCCTGGAGCCCGTCAATTGGTTAACCATAGACATATTTTAGTCAATGGTCGTATAGTAGATATACCAAGTTATCGCTGCAAACCCCGAGATATTATTACGGCGAGGGATGAACAAAACTCTAGAGCTCTGATTCAAAATTCTTTCGATTCATCCTCTCAGGACGAAATGCCAAAACATTTGACTCTTCACCCATTCCAATATAAAGGATTAGTCAATCAAATAATAGATAGTAAATGGGTCGGTTTGAAAATAAATGAATTGCTAGTCGTAGAATATTATTCGCGCCAGACCTAAACCTAACGAAAAGAAAATAAAAAATCACAAGGGTTCGGACAATTTTGATCCCTTTCGTCAAAGTAAATTAACCTAAGGTTAAGATAAATAAGGGTTTGATCCGGATTTTTCTCCGATTTAGGTATCATAGAACGGGAGGGAGGTTTTCATTCCTTGTCTACTCTTTTCCTTTCAGTATTTTCCGTGACACAGCAATCAGGAATAAAAGAAATCTAAATATATATCAAAGAAAGGTCTAACTGTTTTGTGTTGGAATAGAAATAGAGTGCTATTTTACTCTTTTGGTTAGTAAGATCAGTGAATTATATGAAGGTACGGAAAGAGAGGGATTCGAACCCTCGGTAAACAAAAGCCTACATAGCAGTTCCAATGCTACGCCTTCAACCACTCGGCCATCTCTCCTACATAATGATTATGACCCAAAAACCGAGTGAATAGCGAGCCGGTACTAGTAGATTATTGGATAGGAACGACCTATTAATTCTAATTAATTCTATTATAACTATAAAAATAGATAAATTTTCATCAAAGTCAAAGAAAGATCTTTCTTTTGAGGTTAGGCGGATAAATAGAAAATATGAAAACTGTTAGAAACATTCTATTCACGTTTGCAAAACCAGCCTTCGCCTCTTTTTCTGTTATTTTATACCGGTACCGAAGGCAATCACTAAATTATAACGAATCAGCTGATTGATGGGTCTATTTTTGCACTTAGGTTAATGGATCTCTTTAGATCACGATTCTATTTAGACTAGAATTCCATATCTTAAGAATTCTCAAATTCCCTTCCAGTCCAGTATTCAGAAAAATTATATATATATATAGTTGATTGTATAGTGTATACCTCCTATGCATACAAAATAAATACGGGCGGGTTTTTTTATCATAGAATGGTTATTCGATCTTTTTTTTCTTCTTTGGATGAGAATTCAATAAAAAAAAAATTTTCGTTATTCTCATCTGTAACTTCAATGAAATTGAATACTTTCTTTTGTTGGTATACTACTCCATTTACATTAGGATGAAATCCAATATTTATTTTTTTTATTCCTGTCAAAAAGGAACAATTTGAATAAATATAAATACAGGGCCCATATCTTTTTTATTAATGAATCTGTTTTTATGTTATTTCGTACTGTACAATTCTTTTCTTTGTGGGATCGGTTTACCACGAGAGGTAATGAGAATAATTATAGAATGGATTGCTACCTATGCCTAGATCGCGGATAAATGGAAATTTTATTGATAAGACCTTTTCAATTATAGCCAATATCTTA